TTTGAATTTTTTTTTGAGTCCGGTTACGAGGTCTGAATAGTAGGTATGAATCATAGTTCAAATATTTCTTTTCTTGATCTATTTGATCAATTCTATATATTCCGTGCTCCAGATACTAGAATAAATATCCGACGAGATAGAATCATCTTAATAGAGATAACAGGTCCATTCTATGTATTATCAATAGGATCAATTATAGCAAGTCACACACTCATATTCCGGAAATACCGAAACAAAAAAATTCCACGGTCGAACTACCAGAATGGTTTATAAATCCAAATCTTAAGTAAAGTAATTTTTTCTTCGATTGAAAGACTAGAACTTCATAGTTCTTATAAACCTAACTCATAGCAATTCCATCCAGTAAAACAGAAGAGTTATAAATTTCCAAAATAATAGATAGGAATATCGCAAATAGAGCCATTGCGACTCCCATAAGTGGTGTAGTCCCCCAGCCCGGAGCTACTTTACCATATTCTGAATTCAATGGTTTCAATAAACTCCCTACATTAGTTCGTCTTGGCCTTGCCCCAGATCTAGAACTATCCTCTACGGTTTGTGTAGCCATAAATCCTATTTAATGATTGGTTGAGATCTGTTGACTTTGTATACTATTCCGTTGTAGTTGTAAATAAACGATCTTATCGTAGATCCATTGTGATCTTGAAATTATCTAAAAATGGAAACAGCAACCCTAGTCGCCATCTCCATATCTGGTTTACTTGTAAGCTTTACTGGGTACGCCTTATATACCGCTTTTGGGCAACCCTCTCAACAACTAAGAGATCCATTCGAAGAACACGGGGACTAGTTGAAGTAATGAGTCTCCCAATAGGGGAGGCTCATTACTTCAATTGAATCATTTTAAAAAATTATTTCATTTTTTAGTCGGAACCTTAGGGGGTTCTCGAAAAAAGATAGCGAAAAAAATTATCCCTAAAGTCGAGACTAAAAGGAATGTATAAACCAATGCTTCCATAGATTCGATCGTGGTTTACAATTATAGCTTCCACACCTATTAATTTTGGGATCATTTACCATATAAAATAAAGAAAGAAAAAGAGTCAAAGAAAAGATGGTGATTCAAGTCAAGATTTCTCTGGTACCCGATGTCAATAAAAAAAAATAGAGGCGAAAGATACCACAGCAATGTCGTATCAGACTACTTGTCTCTTTGTAGTTGGATCTCCAAGTTTTTGGAATGTTCCAAATTCGACTTGAGCATCCAAATCTGGATCAATACCAGCAAAAACATCTCTGAACAAGGTTCTAGCACCATGCCAAATGTGTCCGAAAAAGAAGAGTAAAGCAAACGTAGCATGCCCAAAAGTGAACCAACCTCTCGGACTACTACGAAAAACACCATCGGATTTCAAAGTAGCTCGATCTAATTCAAAAATTTCACCTAATTGTGCACGTCTAGCATATTTTTTCACAGTAGCAGGATCAGAATAACTTACTCCATTAAGTTCACCCCCATAGAACTCCACAGTTACACCTACTTGTTCAACACTGTACTTTGATTCTGCCCTTCTAAAAGGAACATCAGCTCTCACAATTCCGTCTTCATCTACCAAAACTACCGGAAATGTTTCAAAAAAAGTAGGCATACGACGTACAAAAAGCTCACGCCCTTCTTTATCTTTAAAGACGGGGTGTCCTAACCATCCAACAGCTATTCCATCCCCGTTGTCCATTGAACCTGCTCGGAATAATCCCCCTTTTGCCGGATTATTACCAATGTAATCATAAAAAGCTAATTTTTCGGGAACTTTAGACCAAGCTTCTGATAAACTAAGATTTTCGGCTAGCCCGGCGCTAACTCTTCGATATATTTCTTGCTGAAAGTATCCCTGATCCCACTGATAACGAGTAGGACCAAATAATTCGATTGGGGTAGTTGCTGAACCATACCACATAGTTCCAGCAACAACGAAAGCTGCAAAAAAAACAGCAGCGATACTACTGGAAAGTACAGTTTCAATATTGCCCATACGTAATCCTTTGTATAGACGTTGAGGAGGACGGACACTAAGATGGAATAGGCCTGCTAATATGCCCAATGTACCTGCTGCAATATGATGAGAGGCTATTCCTCCCGGAACAAAAGGATCAAAACCTTCTGCGCCCCATGCTGGATTTACGGATTGTACTTTTCCAGTTAGTCCATAAGGATCAGACACCCATATTCCAGGACCATACAAACCTGTTACATGAAATGCGCCAAAGCCAAAGCAAGCCACCCCTGAGAGAAATAAATGAATTCCAAAGATCTTGGGCAAATCCAAAGAAGGTTTTCCTGTACGTTCATCAGTGAATATTTCTAGGTCCCAATATACCCAATGCCAGATAGCTGCCAAGAAGCACAAGCCAGAAAACACAATATGTGCTCCTGCCACACCTTCATAACTCCAAATACCCGGATTCGTTACAGTTCCTCCTGAAATACTCCAACCACCCCACGAATTGGTTATTCCTAAACGAGTCATGAAAGGTATAACGAACATACCTTGTCTCCACATTGGATCAAGAACGGGATCAGAGGGATCAAAAACCGCTAATTCGTATAAAGCCATCGAACCGGCCCAACCTGCAACTAGAGCTGTATGCATTATATGAACAGAAATCAATCGACCGGGATCATTCAATACGACAGTATGAACACGATACCAAGGCAAACCCATGGAAATACCCCTTTATCAAAGAAAAATAGACACTATGTCGCTTTAATTTTATCGCATTGGAAAAAGACTATAGATACTATGTAGCTAACCTTTTCAGTAGATTCTGTATCAGAAAGGGTTAATATTTATTCCATTCCATTGAAAATAACGGAACAATTCTGTTCGTAAGAACAAAGAGAAGCAGATCTATTCTATACCCGATAAGTACCAATACGCAATGGGAGGATTGGTCCCATTTTGGGTGAACGAATGGATAGATACTTGTTTATCATTCGAACGATCGATACCTTCGTTTCGTGAAAATTTTTTCTTTATTTCATTCTGTCTTACTCTATAAACCTTCCAGTCTCTATATCAAAAAAAATAAACAGAAAAAAAAGGGATGAAGACAATAAACAATTGATTGTTACGTTTCCATATTAAAGTAAAGTATAGTACTTAATTTTTTTCTTTAATTTAATGCCCATTGGTGTTCCAAAAGTACCTTTTCGGAGTCCTGGAGAGGAAGATGCGGTTTGGGTTGACGTATAGTGCGACTTGTCAGATATATTGGGTCATATGGGATTTACCCGTTCTCTCCCCCGATCGAGATATCCTCTGTTTCGCCCAAGAAATAGTGTATTGAGTAAACCATCAATCATTCGGAGCGTGAAGTGCAATTAGATCAATTTATATTGGGGATCAATATTATCAATTTAGAAGAATTTATGGTTCACTTGGACCGATAAAATAAAGTATCCAGGCTCCGTTCAGAAAATACCAAATCGGTAACAAATTGGTAATATAATATATGTACGATTACCACTTGTATCATAAACGATTCTTATACTTCCTATTACTACAGGAGTGATCCCAAACTGCCAACCAAACCAATGGAATAGTATAGTATGATGAATACATCAAATAGTTTGGGGAAAGCAAGACACGAAATTAATAATAAAAAAAAAAGAAGTCATAACAAAAAGTGGTACTGAGACCATTTGCCCTATATGTGCAAATCGAATTCGGACGGATCTTTTCCCGGAGTAGACCATGAACCTAAAAGAATTGAAAGGGGCCCATTCAGGAACAAGAAAATGCCATCGTGATTTGAATCTCGATGAAACAATACATCAATGAGAGGTTAGTTTAATAAGTTCAGTCAATTCTTTTTTTTTTTTTAGAGGGAAGAGAGCCAAAACTCATCTCATTTTTTTAATAGAGAACCCCTCATTAAAAAAAACTTGTTATAGAAAAAAAGAAATAAAACTGGAATCGACACATTGATTCTTTTTTTTTCGCAAATTTTTTGAACCGTATGCATCCAAAGGTGCACGTACGGTTCCTAAGGGATACAATTTTGTCCTAATCAACCGACTTTATCGAGAAAGATTACTTTTTTTAGGCCAAGAGGTTGATAGCGAGATCTCGAATCAACTTGTTGGTCTCATGGTATATCTCAGTATAGAAGATGATACTAGGGATCTTTATTTGTTTATAAATTCTCCCGGCGGATGGGTAATACCAGGAATAGCCATTTACGATACTATGCAATTTGTGCCACCTGATGTGCATACAATATGCATGGGATTAGCCGCGTCAATGGGATCTTTCATTCTGGTCGGAGGAGAAATTACCAAACGTCTAGCATTCCCTCACGCTTGGCGCCAATGAGTTTTTATTTGAAATAAAAAAAAAAAGGAAGACTATGCCTTCGCCATATTGATTATAAATCAAATAATAAGTAATAATAGCATGGCATTTCGAGTTCGATATGAACAAATTATTATTGTTTTTTCATGAGATGAAATTTTGTATCGAAATAGTAGTATGAAACAAAGGTTATTTCCGATTTTATCTTATGTGTCGGAAGTACATTTCAGCGTCACAAACCATTTTTCTTCCACACTAGAAGTCAGTCTCTTTCGGATAATTATGTTATGAAAGAAAGAGTATGAAAATGAAAAAAAAAAGATCATTTTTTCCTTATTTGATCGTATAAGAAAGAAACTTTGGGATTACTAAATGACAGACAAGATAAATATATAAAGTAACAGAACCATCATAGTATTTTTTTTACTTCTACGAAAGGAAGGGTGGTAAATGGATCATTCAACGATCTGTATCGGATGAATTCTATTTCTTTCTTCTATTCTGTCGAAGAAAGAAATAGAATTCCATTGCGGAGCCGTATGCAATGAACAAAAGATGCCTGTACGGTTGTTCAATTCTATTTTATTTTTCTTCTTGTTATTTTTTTTTATCCCTTGCTTGAGTTTAGCTCAATCATGCGAAATAGAAGAACCGTTCATGATGTTATATCAATATCATCAGGGTTATGATTCACCAACCTGCTAGTTCTTTTTATGAAGCACAAGCAGGGGAATTTATCCTGGAAGCGGAAGAATTACTGAAACTTCGCGAAACCCTCACAAAGGTTTATGTACAAAGAACGGGCAACCCTTTATGGGTTGTATCCGAGGATATGGAAAGGGATGTTTTTATGTCAGCAACAGAAGCCCAAGCTCATGGCATTGTTGATCTTGTAGCGGTCGAAAACGAAAATACTGAGGATTTCGTGTAAATCTATTTCAAACTATAATAATTCGAATTTTCTGTGATTTGATATTGAATAGAAATGATTCATAATCATAAATCATCAGGTTAAGATCGATCTAAACCAACTCATTTTATTCTATATATAGATATATACATACGACATGCCAACTATTAAACAACTTATTAGAAACACAAGACAGCCAATACGAAATGTTACGAAATCTCCCGCTCTTAGAGGGTGTCCTCAGCGTCGAGGAACATGTACTAGGGTGTATGTGCGACTCGTTCAGATCATGAGTTTGAATAAATGAGACAATTTTTTCAGTATCAATGATCAGTACCAATGAATAGGATAGATAGAAAAGATCTATCATATACCTTGTATGTATATGGAATTTATGGTTTCCATTGGTGCAAATCCAATCATCTAGATTTGAAATAAGAAGCAATTCCCCATTGGTAGCAAACGGTTATCCATTAAGCGGCGGAAATGATATTATAAGAAGCAAAAGAATTATGCTTCTTTTCTTGAAAGAACGGACTAACAGGGTCAGCTACCTAGCCAACTTTCATAATTAAATGCCGTCACTGTATGGATAACTCTTATTGTGAAAGAGCTATTACTGTATAATTGATGGGTAGAGCCAAAGAGTGTGAACTATACAAGTTCACAATAACATTTGATTAAATGAAAGAAGAGGCTCCGGTGTATAGAAAGGACCTCACCGTTTAAGAGGTAACCATAAAAACGATGGAACCCACTATTTTTTTTATTTAGTATCGTTAGACTTTCTTATTTACAGGTGAAATAACTTGAAGGAATAGAATTTAAAATCGTGGTTGGGAAGGTCATAGTAGCAAAAGCCATTGGAATTGAGATTTTATATATCGGAATAATCCGTTTTGGTATTAATTGACCGGGGAAGGGGAAAAGGATGACTGAAAGAAGAGAAATCAATTAGTTATTCATTAAGGTTTAATTTGATTCAATGACCAGAGTTAGACGAGGATATACAGCTCGGAGACGTCGAACAAAAATTCGTTTATTTGCATCAACCTTTCGAGGGGCTCATTCAAGACTTACTCGAACGATTACTCAACAGAAAATGAGAGCTTTGGTTTCCTCTCATCGAGATAGAGGCAGGCAAAAGAGGGATTTTCGTCGTTTGTGGATCACTCGGATAAATGCAGTAACTCGTGAGAATAAGGTATTCTATAGTTATAGTAGATTAATACACAATCTGTACAAGAAGCAATTGCTTCTTAATCGTAAAATACTTGCGCAAATAGCTATATCAAATAAGAATTGTCTTTACATGATTTCCAATAAGATCATCAAATAAAGTAGATTATAAAGTAATATACAGGAATGATTGAAACAGAATTCCCCGGAGAATGAACTCCGGGAAGATATACAATAAAAATAAATTAAGATAAGTAGTAGGAATGAACGAACATGTTTCAATAAAAAAAAAGATTTCTTCTTCCCCCATTTTTTCTTTCTTATAACACAAGAATCAAATCTGGATTCTAGACCTTTTCGAATAAAACATCAATCTGAGCTTGAGTTCCGATTGGAGTTTTGAGTCAATTGAGGAGTATGCCTATTTATTTCTGGTTCTAGGACCAGTAGTTCTTGGGATCGACTCGGCTCTCTCAAATTGTTTCTCATTATTAAGAAAAGGTAACAAAGATAAAATACGAGCTTGTTTTATAGCAATAGTAATTAATCGTTGTTGTTTCAAGGTTAATCTGTTCACTCGTCTAGATAATATTTTTCCTTGTTCACTAATAAATCGACTAATTAAACTCATGTTTCTATAATCGATTCGATCCCCCGATCCAATTGGGGGCAAACGCCTACGAAAAGATCGCTTGTATTTACGAAAAGGTTGCTTGGATTTATCCATGGTTTATTCCTTATCTCTAAAATTCTATTCCTTTATTTATTTCAGATCCAACCGAAATAGGCCTTCTTTGATTAATATATTATTTATAGTATTTAATTCATATATTATCACATGAAATAATATCTACATGAAATCCGGTTTGATTTGTATATAATATGTATATTATATATGTTAAGTTCTTACTCTTCCTGTTCTTTGGAAAGATCGAACACATGATATGATGTTCCCTTCGATCTATTTCTTTATTTCACCATGAATAGTATGCTTGTGACAATAGCGACAAAATTTCCTCAATTCTAATCGACTGGGTGTATTGTGGCGATTCTTTTGAGTAATATATCTAGAAATGCCCGGCGATTCCTTATTGACACCGTTTCGGACACAACTGGTACATTCCAAAATAACTCTGACTCTGACATCTTTACCCTTGGCCATGACCCTCCTTTAGATTTTGGATCGACTTAACTTAACTCTTCTATTTTCGATCCGAACCGAAGAAGAAGAAAAAAATCAATAGAAGTTACTAACTATAAATGCAATTTATAAAGATTTCGTTGCACTTATTTCATTCTACTTATTTTGTTATTATCTAATTAATAGAATATGTATTAATAGCGTAATTCTATTATGTAATTATATTATTAAGTTAAGTAATACAAAATTAGAGTAATAATTAAGTAATACAATTTCCTTCTAACTATCAATTATTTCTATCCTAAATCCCAATATTTCAGTTAAATATTTTCTTTCTATGCTATGAATTCATGCAGCCTGCCCTAGACTGGATACAAATTAAAATTGAAATTCAATTTTCCTAAATTCGATCTTGGATCTACCCGATTTTTTATGAGGTTCAATACACTTTTTTGTCCTTTACTTCCTATCCTAAAGAATTGAAAAGAGGAGGCTAAATTTGAGTCACGTCATGTGGAATTTTATTTCTTCATTTCTTCACATATCAATAACTCATCTTCACATATCAATAACTCAAATTAAAAAAAAGGGAATGACAAGGCATCGGGGAATAAACGATTTATTTCTATCAATAGACCTGCTAAAGACCCAAACCATAGAGTACTTAGCACAGGTGCCACAGAGAGATATGTTTTTATATCTCGCATTGAAAATCCTCCTTCTTTATTGTAATACATATATGGTCAGATGCTGGAGTTCAAGATCATTTGTATTTATTTTTACGCGGAATTCCTAACTAAAGTAAATATGTAGAATGAACCAATAGATGAGATTTTCCTGTCCCCCAAAAAGAAAAAAATAAACCCTTCCTCCCGAGCATTAACGATAAATATTAATTTTTTTATACGTTAGGTTGGGTTTCAGATGTATATAATTCTTTTATTATATGAAACCAAAAAGAAGAAATGACAATAAAGTTGTATATAAATGTAGGATAAAATAATGATGTGGAAAACAAGACACGGATTTTGTACAATGACACTGTACAACAATTTTGAAAAGGGATGTAGCGCAGCTTGGTAGCGCGTTTGTTTTGGGTACAAAATGTCACGGGTTCAAATCCTGTCATCCCTACCTATTACTTCTCCTATGGGCAGTAACGAGGGATTAATTGAGATCAATTAAAATGGGACATAATCTTGAATTTTTGGATACTATACGTATGCAAAATCCTTTATAAATGGTAAAAAAATATTTTTTTCTTTTGAAGCGCTCTTAGTTCAGTTCGGTAGAACGCGGGTCTCCAAAACCCGATGTCGTAGGTTCAAATCCTACAGAGCGTGATTCCGTCTATCTTATATCGAATCATAATAAACTAACTTAACAAAACAAAGTTGAATTGCAATGACCCCCTACAAGGAGGAGGTCAATCAAAAAAAGAAATGTTACTCTACTCAATCAAAGGTCCAATTGATCACCACGTCTGTATTGTAAATAGGCAGTCACGAATAATCCTGCTAAAGTAATAGGAATTAGACCTAAGACGATTCCAAATAGAAAAACTTCAATCATTTCGGTTTGTTTAAGGGGATAAAAAAAAGAGGTAAGATCTATCCCTAAATATTAATCTGAATTATCCGTGAATCTCAATGACCAAGGCAATGAGTGCGGGAAAGAACCATAGAATACTCGAGATCCCCGAAAAAGATTTTTATGAATTATCCATTTAAGTCATTTCAAATAAGTCGTATCTTGTTCAAACCAATAAATAGAGCTAGGGTTATAGTTAAAGCAGCCAGTAGAAAACCGAAATAACTAGTTATAGTAAGCATGAAAGGGCTAAATTAGATATGTTTTTTTGCTACATATGTTGATAAAACACTTACCTAAGTTTCCATTTTTCCCAGATACGAGGGTAATAAAAACCAATTAAATTAAAAGAATTAGTTTAGTTCCAATGGAAAATTAATGATTCATCAGTCATTATAGATAATACTAAAAAAAAAGATAGAGTGACATAGGTAGAAAAAAATTGATTCATCAGATGTACCATCGACCAATCCTGTGATTCCGAATCAACAGATTCTTTGTGCAATTTGTGAGTTGAGTAAAGGAATAGTAATAAGAAGTGTGTCGTGTAATTTCATTCAAAAATGAAATTTCATTTTATTTGGAATGAAAGAATTTAATTTGCAAATAACTTCAATTTTTTTGATCATTTCTTTTCTTTTTCAATAGGATCTAATCCATTTTTGGGGGGGGCGAATGGCCTGATACTACCTTATTGCTTATTTAAATTTTAACTAATTGCATTCAGTATAGTAATAGGTTAGTTAATTTCCCATAAGATATCGAATAAAATAATAAGAAAAAAGCGTTCCACGATCCATCGAAAGGATCTATCGAAAAACGAAAACTTTTACTTGAATTTACTTTTTTTTTCTTTTTTTTTTT